TAAGCAAACTGGATTCCTTGTTGGTTAGTCGAATTCCAATGAAAACCACACCATTGAAAGAAATGAAATGTCCGAATTTGCTATTTATAGGATCAATAAACTAAGGTTTTGTTGTTATCGACCATGGGATTCGACAGAAGGAATGATAAATAGATACGAATAGAACAGGAAAGGGGGGAAATCCAAAAATAGTAGAGAAAAGTTATACAAAGTTATATACAAGTCACTACCCCCCCCTTGGTATTTCTTTAATTGAATTTCGTTTGATTAGGTCGAAGTTCCTTAAGAACTTCCGCCTTCTTTAAAATATCCTGAACAGTTCCTGTAGGTTGAGCACCTTTTTCAAGGAAATATAGAATAGCAGGAACATTTAAATAAGTTTGATTCTTCATTGGATCATAAAAACCCACTTTTCGAAGATCTTTTCCTTCTCTTCGGGATCGAACATCAATTGCAACGATTCGATAGACGGCTCATTGGGATAGATGAAGAATACCCCCCCCCTAGAAACGTATAGGAAGTTTTCTCCTCGTACGGCTCGAGAAAAAATGATTTGATTCGAAGTTTTGTCTATGTATGGAATTCTAATAAATGACAAATGGGCCCATAAAATCAATTAGACTATGATTTAAATCCTTTTTTTTCTTCTTACTTCCTGAAAATAAAAAAGAAACCATTCGTACTCATAACTCAAGTTGGATAACTCTCAAATAGCTCAAAGGAAAAAATCTTTAATCAATTTCATTTATTGAGTGGTCTTTACCCCCCTTTTTGTCTCGTTTAAAATTCTATTTAGATTCTTCAGTCTGATCCAGTTATTGAGACTATCGAGACAATAAAAATGGTATTTCCTTGTTCTGGGATCCTTTATCTTTGTTTTAAATCATTGGGTTTAGACATTACTTCGGTGCTTCTTAATCCTTTCAAAATGGCAGCAACATACCCTTTTTTGTGATTTCTTTCTATCAAAGAATCCTACGGACAGTTGATTCCCGCGTGATACACTTTGGATCGAAAAAGTTTGATCAATTCCAACAAGTTTTGCTTTTGAATTGGAAACTTGCTCAAATTGGATCCTTTCTATTTCTATATCGAAGATATATTTACGAAGTTGTTCCAATTTATTGATTGGCATTAACCCTAGATCCTTGCCCCCGAGAAATGAATTAATCCTTTCTACTCGAGCTCCATCGTGGACTATTTACAACCCAACAAAAAACGAAGGGTTCAAGTAGAACAAACGATGTCGAGCAAAGAGCACCTTCATTCCTATATAAATATAAAATAGCGGATGTAAAAATCCACAACGGATCTGTCCTTCAAGTCGCACGTTGCTTTCTACCACATCGTTTCAAACGAAGTTTTACCATAACATTCCTCTAATTTGGAACCGGTATGAAATTGATTCAATCATGGAATCATGAATAGTCGTTGGTTCAGTTGTACATAGACATCGTAATCTAGACTTTTTCTTCTATATATGATATGTGTAAAGATTTTTCTGAAGAAGTCTTAGCAAGACACCATCTTTAACATACATATATATAAAGAAATAGAAATAGATAAACGAATAAATAAGTTCCTTTTGGGTCTGCAACTTCAAGTGACTCACTAGAATAGATTGATCTATTTCCTACTCTTTGAGTACCAAAGATTCAACTTACAAGGAATCATTAGAAATATTTATTAAATATATTTCTAATTGAAAAAGGTTCCTATTTCACAAAAACGGAAAGACTATTGTCATTGAACTAAAACGATACATATATATAAGCTAAACATTTCCTCATTTTATATGTATTTTGTTTAACATGGGGTTAAGTAGTATTTCAATAATCGAATCTTGTCATAAAGTGAATAAAAAGGATAGGATAAATCACCCCTGCCTCAATCGTTACATAGATTGACAATTCTTCATTATAGCCAAACAAAAAAAAATACCTAAATAAAATGAGATTCGGACAGACACAGATATTAAAATTAATACTGATTAGCTCCCCTCTGTTCTTTCTATGGGAATGATAGAGCATAAAAAAAAGGAATCCTGATCCGGAATGGGAAATTACTTGTCTAGTTACAAAGACAAAAAAGAAGTCCAAATTAAGTAGTCTAACCCTTAGTCCTATTGATTGAATTTAATTAGTACCAAGAACTCGCTCTTGTTTCGAATTCAGAGATCTCGAGAAAAATAAAATTACTAATTAGACTCCCTCATTTACGGGATAAATAATAAGAGATAGGGAATATAGATTCTTTTGCATCTCGATTCAAAATACATCCATTATTGAAAATTAAAATAGATATGGGATGGAAAGTTTTTCTAAGTAACTAACTTCCCTAAATATCAAAGGGAATGAACATATGATGAAAAGCCCACCTAACTTTTTAGAATTCAAACTCTTTTGATCCATGTTCCCATCTTACCTGATAACAAATAGATTCAGGTCCAGCTGCGTGTCATTTGAAGTTCAGTTTGTGAAAAAAAGATATGATTCATATA